AAAGATGGATGCATATGCTGTGTTTCATTTTGCTAAATGATATCAATTAAATGGTGTATCAATTCCATAAATTGGATATAGCAATAAATAAATCAGCAAAATTCTTTCTACTATTTTAGATAGAAGAAATGTTTCTTCTATCTAAAATAGTAGAAAGAATGTACTCTTCTATCCAAATCCAATTTGCATTGATAAAATAAATCCAAATTCCAGTAGTAGATGAATAATTGCAAATTTTTGTGTGTACGAGATTAGAATAACTTCAAAATAACTGACATAATTTTTGATTTTTCCTGATCAGAAAAATATATGAAAAAGAAAGGAGGTAGAAAAATTTTGGGATTTATGGTTAAAGAAGAAAAAGAAGAAAACAGGGGTTCTGTTGAATTTCAAGTATTCAGTTTCACCAATAAGATACGGAGACTTGCTTCACATTTGGAATTACACAAAAAAGATTTTTCATCCGAAAGAGGTCTACGAATACTTTTGGGAAAACGTCGACGTTTGCTAGCTTATTTGGCAAAGAAAAATAGAGTACGTTATAAGAAATTAATCAGTCAGTTGAATATTCGGGAGCAGTAATTTAATCGTTCGAATTTTTTGCTTATTTTATTAGTAGTCTTATAGTAGTCTTAGATTTTGCATTTTGATGAGCCTCGTTTTGAGGAATTCATGGAAGAATCCATTTTGATAGAATAATGAATTAAGGAAGAAAGGATATGAGTCTACCGCTTACAAGAAAAGATCTCATGATAGTCAATATGGGCCCTCAACACCCATCAATGCATGGTGTTCTTCGACTGATCGTTACTCTCGATGGTGAAGATGTTATTGATTGTGAACCCATATTAGGGTATTTACACAGAGGAATGGAAAAAATCGCGGAAAACCGAACTATTATACAATACTTACCTTATGTAACACGATGGGATTATTTAGCTACTATGTTTACAGAAGCAATAACAGTAAATGCACCAGAATTCTTGGAGAATATTCAAATACCCCAAAGAGCCAGCTATATTAGGGTAATTATGTTAGAATTGAGCCGTATAGCTTCTCACTTGTTATGGCTTGGACCTTTTATGGCGGATCTCGGCGCACAGACCCCTTTTTTCTATATTTTTAGAGAGAGAGAATTAATATACGATCTATTTGAAGCTGCTACAGGTATGAGAATGATGCACAATTACTTTCGCATCGGAGGAGTAGCCGCGGATCTACCTTATGGATGGATCGATAAATGTTTAGATTTCTGTGATTATTTTTTACGCGGAGTTGTTGAATATCAACAACTTATTACACAGAATCCCATTTTTTTAGAGCGAGTTGAGGGAGTAGGTTTTATTAGCGGAGAAGAAGCAGTAAATTGGGGCTTGTCGGGACCGATGTTACGAGCTTCTGGAATACAATGGGATCTTCGTAAAGTGGATCCTTATGAGTCTTACAACCAATTTGATTGGAAAGTCCAATGGCAAAAAGAAGGGGATTCGTTAGCTCGTTATTTAGTACGAGTCAGTGAAATGAGGGAATCCATTAAAATAATTCAACAAGCGGTAGAAAAAATTCCTGGGGGCCCTTATGAGAATTTAGAAGTCCGACGCTTTAAGAAAGCAAAGAATTCCGAATGGAATGATTTTGAATATAGATTTCTTGGTAAAAAACCTTCACCCAATTTTGAGTTGTCAAAGCAAGAGCTTTATGTAAGAGTGGAAGCGCCCAAAGGTGAATTAGGAATTTATCTAGTAGGAGATGATAGCCTTTTCCCCTGGAGATGGAAAATTCGTCCACCCGGTTTTGTTAATTTGCAAATTCTTCCTCAACTAGTTAAAAAAATGAAATTGGCTGATATCATGACGATATTAGGTAGTATAGATATCATTATGGGAGAAGTTGATCGTTGAAATGATAATAGATAGGGTAGAGGTAGAAACTATCAATTCTTTTTCGAAATTGGAATTATTAAAAGAAGTCTATGGACTCATATCGATTCTACCCATTTTGACCCTCCTTTTGGGAATCACAATAGAGGTACTCGTAATTGTGTGGTTAGAAAGAGAAATATCCGCGTCGATACAACAACGTATTGGTCCTGAATATGCGGGCCCCTTGGGACTGCTTCAAGCTATAGCAGATGGGACTAAGCTACTTTTAAAAGAGGATATCTTACCATCCCGAGGAGATATTCCTTTATTTAGCATTGGACCCTCTATAGCAGTCATATCAATTTTATTAAGTTTTTTAGTTATCCCTTTGGGATATCATTTTGTTTTAGCCGATCTTAGTATTGGTGTTTTTTTATGGATTGCCATTTCAAGTATTGCCCCTATTGGTCTTCTTATGGCAGGATATAGCTCAAATAATAAATATTCTTTTTCAGGCGGTCTACGAGCTGCTGCTCAATCCATTAGTTATGAAATACCATTAACTTTTTGTGTGCTAGCAATATCTCTACGTGTGATTCGTTAAAATGGGATCTTTTTCCTCTAAAATCCATTAACTATTTATCTTCCTTTTCTTATTCTCGGGTTGGTAAGTTAAACTAGATAGCTATATGAGTGAAACAAAACTGCTTATAAATTTGTAGTAAAAAGAAAAAATCTCATTTCCTACGTACAAGAAAAAAGTTGAAGTAAACATAAGCAGTGTAAACTCTTTATCCCAAGGTTGATATTTTTTAATTAGTCATCATATCTTGAAGCGGGCAAGAATAAAGGATTCGCGATATGGAATTCCATTACTAGAATATTCTTAGTTATTACTATAACTTATAATCATAATAAGAATCCATCAAAAGTTAGTGAAGGGTTAGGAACACTAAAGTACATAAAGGATTAGGAGTGGGGAATCTAAGATATTAGAGATTTTCCCCCAGAAAAGGAATCATAATAAGGACTTGAAATTAGTGGAAATTATCAAGTAGTACTTTCTTCGGATTCCGATCCAGAGTATGTTCCCATTCACTTGTTAAGGAAATGGCTATAAAGAACGAATTAACCCTTTACCCCTTTTTTCTTTTTAAATACCCCTACCCAGGTAAAGAAGAGTAGGACAAAAGATGTGGAGTGCAATACAAAAAAATTTTAATTATTTCCTTCCTCTATCCATATTCATAGAGAATTCCTTATGAACTAATACCCAAATCTTTTCATTTATTAATTTAATTCCTATAACAAGTGTTTTATTCCAAGATTAAGTTATTACTGAACAAAGAAATAAATTTATTATATTATAAAGGATGAGATCAATTCAGAAGCGCTTTTTCTTATTCTAGCAGACGGAATTACTTTGGTCTAATTTAGGATTTAGGACTTTCCAATCTATTTTATTTTACCTAATTCTATCTACGCCCCGGGGGCTAATAACGAAACGAAACAGTCCTCTCTTTTTTCTGATCATAGAGAAGCCGTATGAAGCTAAGGTTTCATGTACGGTTTTGGAATAGCGGTGGAACTGTGATGTTATCATCGACTATGATTATCTAACAGTTCAAGTACAGTTGATATAGTTGAAGCACAGTCAAAGTATGGTTTTTTTGGATGGAATATTTGGCGTCAGCCTATAGGTTTTCTAGTTTTTTTAATTTCTTCTTTGGCAGAATGTGAAAGATTACCCTTTGATTTACCAGAAGCAGAGGAAGAATTAGTAGCAGGTTATCAAACCGAATATTCCGGTATAAAATATGGTTTATTTTATCTTGTTTCTTACCTCAATTTATTAGTTTCCTCTTTATTTGTAACAGTTCTATACTTAGGCGGGTGGAATTTATCTATTCCCTATATATCCTTTTTTTATTTTTTCCAAATGAATAACGCAGTTGGAATTTTGGAAACGACAATGGGTATCTTTATTACATTAACTAAAGCTTATTTATTTCTCTTCATTTCTATCACAATAAGATGGACTTTACCCAGGATGAGAATGGATCAGTTATTAAATCTTGGATGGAAATTTCTTCTACCTATTTCCCTGGGCAATCTCTTATTAACAACCTCTTCCCAACTTGTTTCACTATAAATAAGACAACACAATAACAGTAAGAATATTTTCAACACAAAGGCTCTCTCAAACAAGAGAAAGAAACATATCTTTTTCATAGATATTTAGAATGAATATGTTCCCTATGGTAACTGGGTTCATGAGTTATGGTCAACAAACAATACGTGCTACAAGGTACATTGGTCAAAGTTTCATAACTACCTTATCCCACACAAATCGTTTACCTATAACGATTCACTACCCTTACGAAAAATCAATTACACCAGAGCGTTTCCGGGGACGAATCCACTTTGAATTTGATAAATGTATTGCTTGTGAAGTATGTGTTCGCGTATGTCCCATAGATCTACCCGTTGTAGATTGGAGATTTGAAAAGGATATTAAAAGGAAACAATTGCTTAATTATAGTATTGATTTTGGAGTTTGTATATTTTGTGGCAATTGCGTTGAGTACTGTCCGACAAGCTGTTTATCAATGACTGAAGAGTATGAACTTTCTACTTATGATCGTCATGAATTGAATTACAATCAAATTGCTTTAAGTCGGTTACCGATCTCCATAATGGAAGATTACACAATTCAAACAATTAGAAATTCGACTAAAAGTAAAATAGACGAAGATAAATCTTCGAATTCAAGAACGATTACTGATTACTAAACTCGTATTTTTTCTTTTCTTTTTGTTATAAAAAAAGAATAATCCTTTACTAACTATAAAGAAAAACTAATAACTACTGCTTATTGGAAATTTTTTATTATTTTAAATCAGACTAGATTTTCGTGATATAATTTCTAACTATACAGCTTATACACAAAAAAAATATCCTAATCCCTTTTGCCTTCCTGGAATCCTTTAGTTTTAGCCAGTTCATGAAAAATTTTATACTATTAATTTCTTTTTATCCATAATGGATTTACCTGGACCAATACATGAGATTCTTATGCTATTTGGGGGATTTGTTCTTCTACTAGGGGGTCTAGGAGTAGTATTACTTACCAACCCCATTTATTCTGCCTTTTCACTGGGATTAGTTCTTGTTTGTATATCCTTATTCTATTTTTTATTAAATTCCTACTTTGTAGCTGTGGCACAACTTCTTATTTATGTGGGAGCCATAAATGTCTTGATCATATTCGCTGTAATGTTCGTAAATGGCTCAGAATGGTCTAAAGATAAGAATTATTGGACTATTGGGGATGGGTTCACTTCACTAGTTTGTATAACTATTGTTTTTTCACTAATGACTACTATCTCAGATACGTCATGGTATGGAATTCTTTGGACTACAAGATCAAACCAAATAGTAGAACAGGGTCTCATAAATAATGTTCAACAAATTGGGATTCATTTAGCAACCGATTTTTATCTTCCGTTTGAACTCATTTCCATAATTCTTCTAGTTTCTTTAATAGGTGCAATTACTATGGCTCGCCAATAAGAAAACTTAAAAATAGTAAAAATTATAAGAATTGCAAATCTAAAATAAATAACTAAAGAATCACAATTTTGATTTAGTAAAACCGATCTACTGCCAACAAATACCTTCTTTCTTTTCTCTTTTGTTGTGTAATTGTTCTATTCTAATTAATTGAATCGGTTCAATTCTTGTCCTCATATTGAAATGAATCGAGATTGATAAGGAGTTAATTAATGATGTTTGAGCATGTACTTTTTTTGAGTGTCTATTTATTTTCGATTGGTATCTATGGATTGATCACAAGCCGAAACATGGTTAGAGCTCTAATATGTCTTGAACTTATACTGAATTCAATTAATCTAAATCTCGTAACATTTTCTGATCTATTTGATAGTCGCCAATTAAAAGGAGACATTTTCGCAATTTTTGTGATAGCCCTTGCGGCTGCTGAGGCCGCTATTGGACTATCCATTCTTTCTTCCATCCATCGTAATAGGAAATCCACTCGTATCAATCAATCTAATTTATTGAATAATTAGACATAAAATCCTCTAAACAAAAGCGCATGCATATATAATAATATTGAATATTAAAATGAATAGAAATCAATACTATTTATTTTCTTAGTATTAGTATTATTTGAGAATATACATTTTTTTTAAGTAGGTTATTGCATAGTATTCTTTTTCACTTAAATGAATTTTTGTAATTGATTGATATTGCAATTTGAATATTGCAATAATTTATATTGAAAAGACGATAGCCAATTTATTGGCTAATTCGAATTCGTATGTACAATTCGTATAATTCTGATTATTGAAGTACAAAATTCAAGTCTCTTGGCTTTTTTCACGCTTTCTCACAAACGGATTAAAAAATAGATTATTATTTTTGAAGTTTGGATAAACCATTGCTTCGTCTGGTGTCTACAATACATATGACTCATGATAGTACTAATTTCATTTTTACCAGATCGAAAAATTTTATGTTGAAAAAAAAAATTTATAGATCCAATGTCACATTCCGTAAAAATTTACGATACATGTATAGGATGCACTCAATGTGTACGAGCTTGTCCAACAGATGTATTAGAAATGATACCCTGGGATGGATGTAAAGCCAAGCAAATTGCTTCCGCGCCGAGAACCGAAGATTGCGTGGGTTGTAAGAGATGCGAATCCGCCTGCCCGACAGATTTTTTAAGTGTCCGCGTTTATTTAGGGCCTGAAACAACCCGTAGCATGGCTCTATCTTATTGATACGTTACAAAAAACTTCATTTGAATCGTCTGATTCCTCTTTACCGAATAAGCCTGTGCTCGAAATAATCGAGCACGGGCTTTTCTGGTCAAAACGTATCTTGTCTTTATCACTTTATCATGAGTTATTTTCCTTGGTTAACAATACTTGTTGTTTTGCCGATATTTGCAGGTTCATTAATTTGCTTTTTACCTCATAGGGGAAACAAAATCGTTAGGTGGTATACTATATCTATTTGTTTATTAGAATTCCTTCTAATGACTTATGCATTCTGTTATCATTTCCAACTGGAGGATCCCTTAATCCAACTAAAGGAGGATTATAAATGGATAGATATACTCGATTTCCACTGGAGATTGGGAATCGATGGACTTTCAGTAGGATCCATTTTATTGACAGGATTTATCACTACTTTAGCTACTTTAGCAGCTTGGCCAGTTACCCGGAATTCGCGATTATTCTATTTCCTGATGCTCGCAATGTACAGTGGTCAAATAGGATTATTTTCTTCGCGAGACCTTTTACTTTTTTTTATCATGTGGGAGTTAGAATTAATTCCTGTTTACTTACTTTTATCCATGTGGGGGGGGAAGAGGCGTCTATATTCAGCTACAAAGTTTATTTTGTATACTGCAGGCGGTTCCATTTTTTTCTTAATCGGAGTTCTGGGTATGGGCTTATATGGTTCCAACGAACCAGGATTAGATTTGGAAAGATTAATTAATCAATCATACCCGGCAACCTTGGAAATACTTTTATATTTTGGCTTTCTTATTGCTTATGCTGTCAAATTGCCAATTATACCCCTACATACCTGGTTACCAGATACCCATGGGGAAGCGCATTATAGTACATGTATGCTTTTAGCGGGAATCTTATTAAAGATGGGAGCATATGGATTGATTCGTATCAACATGGAATTGTTACCTCATGCTCATTATCTATTTTCGCCCTGGTTGGTAATAATAGGAGCGATCCAGATAATCTATGCAGCTTCAACTTCTCTTGGTCAACGAAATTTCAAAAAAAGAATAGCCTATTCCTCTGTATCTCACATGGGTTTCATAATTATAGGAATTGGTTCCATAACCAACATTGGACTCAATGGAGCTATTTTACAAATATTATCCCATGGATTTATCGGTGCTACACTTTTTTTCTTGGCAGGAACGGCTTCTGATAGAATGCGTCTTGTTTATCTCGAAGAACTGGGAGGAATATCTATCCCAATGCCGAAAATTTTTACTATGTTTAGTAGCTTTTCAATGGCTTCTCTTGCCTTACCAGGAATGAGCGGTTTTGTCGCAGAATTAGTAGTCTTTTTTGGACTAATTACTAGTCCTAAATTTCTGTTAATGCCAAAAATACTAATTACTTTTGTAATGGCAATTGGAATGATATTAACCCCTATTTATTTATTATCTATGTTACGCCAGATGTTCTATGGATACAAGCTATTTAATGTTCCAAACGCAAATTTTGTGGATTCTGGACCACGAGAACTCTTTATTTTAATATGTATCTTTTTACCAGTAATAGGTATTGGTATTTATCCAGATTTAGTTCTCTCCCTATCCGTTGACAGGGTAGAGGCTCTCTTATCCAATTATTATCCTAAATAGGTTTTTTTACTAGTCCGCTCTATTAATGCAGAAAAAAGTAAAAAGTCTAATTAGATCTATCTTGAATTTTTGAGAACCCTTTGAGAAGGCGTTCAAGGGGTTCTCAAATAAAACAAAAAAGGTAAAAACGTTCATTTCATGAAGGTTTTATTTTATGTAATCATTTAGGTGTTAATGTAAACGAACCATAACTATGTAAACCTATTCCTAATAGATTGATACCAAAATAGCAGATCCAAATTATAAGAAATCCTATCGAAGCTACAAGTGCCGAATTCGTACCCTTCCAATTTTGATTTGTTCTACTATGTAAATAAATTGCAAATATGGTCCAAGTAATAAATGCCCAAGTTTCCTTAGGATCCCAATTCCAATAGGATCCCCACGCCTCATTAGCCCATACTGCTCCACAAAGAATACCTATGGTTAAAAGGGTAAATCCTAGACTAATGACACGATAACTCCAAGAATCCAAACGCTCCGTTAATTGATATTTGTAATAATTTGGAAATGAAAGAACAGAGGTGCTTTTTAAAGTACTTCTTTTTGCATCAAAATCACTAAAGAAAAATGTTTTATTTAAAACATTTTTTTTCTTTTTAGAAAAGAAATGGAAATTATTTCGAAATCTAATGATTAGAATAGCGGCAGATAATAAGGATCCGCACAAAAGAGTTGCATAGCTTAGTAACATCATACTGACATGCATCATTAACCACTGAGATTGTAGAGCAGGTACTAGTATTGTGGATTGATGCATTTCAGTTAAAAGACCCGATGTGGCAAAGCCTTGCGTTAAAATAGTACTTGGCGTAGTTATTGTGCTTAAATCATTTTTAGAGTTCTGTATCTTAGGAATGGTATGAAGAATATACAGAGCCCATGAAAGGAAGATCAATGACTCATATAAATTACTTAATGGAAAATGTCCCGAAGAAGCCCAACGAGAAACTAGGAATCCTGTTATAGAGAAAAAAGTAACTATCATTCCTTTTTCTGACGAATCACGTAATCCCCCAAGTTCACGAACTAATAAGGTTATCAAATGAATCGTAATCACAATAGAAATGGTTGAGAAAGAGATATGAGTTAGTATATGTTCTAAAGTTGCAAATAGCATAAGGGGAAGGTCCCATTACAAAATTGTAAATTTCGAATTGAATCCATTTTCTAATCTATTGTATTCTTTTTCGAGAATGCCGCCACTCGGATTCGAACCGAGATGCTTGAGCACTGCTTCCTAAGAGCAGCGTGTCTACCAATTTCACCATGGCGGCTAACTTCAAATAATGGGTAACTTAAAAGAATAATAGCTATTATCTTGCGAATCGTCGAGATAGGGAAAGTCTATAAAATTTAGGAACATTAGAGTCTTCATTAAAATAGACTTCGTTTGGTAGTATCGTTGCGATTTTTTTTACAATAAACTCTTGCTGTGCCTAATAGAAAGACTGTTTGAAAGAGTCGGAACTCCTTTTTTCTAAGTTGTGCAATTATAGAACTAATTTTTTTCTATATTAGTTTCTCCCTTAAATTTTAAAAATTCTTTCATTCTATAAAAGGCAAAATTTATAGAATGAAAGAATTTTTGCTCGTATTAATACGATTTACTTTACTAACCTTAAACCAATGATTTTGGATAAAATGGAAGTGGTAAGTCCTATTGCAAGAATACTCTACTTTTCATAATAGAATTCTCATTTTTTATTATGAGAATTCTATTATGAAAAATTCATTGATCATTGATAGGAAAAGAATACTTAGCATACAGTATACCAAAACTTTTATTCTATATATCAGAGGGGTTTGTTCTAAGAATATTGTACTGAGTAATTCGACACATAAAAGTACATTAATTAATTAATCCAAATTATTCATATTTTAAGTAATTGGAATAATTTTTTGATAGGTAAATTCAGATTATTCCAAAACCTTATTATTTGTTTGTTTGTTGTTGTTGCCCCGAAAAACCCTTTGGTTTTGGGCGTTCATTCCCGTTGGAAAATGATCTTGATTTTGCTAAAGAATAAGAGTGTACTATGGAAAAATAAGTTTTTTTCTTCCAAATATTTTTACGAATACGCTTTTTTGACATTGAAGTACGTTTTTTTGGAACTGCCATTCAAAAAGGAAATTACTTTTTTCTAGTTGTATGTGAAAGACATCTATTGCGGCAAATCAATCCTTCTTTCTTCTTTTTCTTAGTATTTATACTTAGATACTGAAAGATACTGAAATTCTGAATTATTTTTTACTTAATTTTGTCTAATGCGGATAAGACAAGAATTTTAAAAATTTTTTTCCTTCCGTATATATTTTATACTTTGTTTGTTTTAATAATATAGAATATATAGAAAGGTTTCCCCTTTAAATCTATTTATAGATATTTATATATCAAGTATACTCCATATATAGATATACGGTACGGAAGCCTATCCCCTATATAATACGGGTGGATAAAAAGAAGGGAAAATCAAAATAGTTAATTAAGTTCAGAATGGTATTCCATAATGGAATACCCATCAAAACAAAAAATAAATACTGAGTCTCTTAAACAAGACATTCTAAAACTTAGGCAATTATAGTCATTAGGATTTGAGTTCTATATTGAAGTAAGAACTATTTGATTATTTTGTATAAACATGGGTTTTCTTTTCATTGGAATTCAATCAATCAGTTACGAAATAAGAGAGCTGCTTCATCTTTGTTTTAGTTTTAAAGAAATATAAAAATGAATAGAAAGTAAAAAGATTCAACCTTTTTTGTATTTTAATAAATATCCTTATTTAGGTAATAACTAGGTAACGAAGTTATTTGATTAACTTTTTGAATTTAATCAATATCAATTAAACCCATTCTTAATTTTTGATTATCTCAATGAAATAAATTTTGGAAAAATTAAGAATTCCAGTATTTTTTCTTATTCTTTTTATTTATTCCTTCAGAAAGAGACAAGAATTGGTTTGGTGAATCGGAAACAATTTTATTTTATAGAAAAATTCAAGTAAAAATTTCAACTTCTTTTCTTATGGAACATACATATCAATATGCATGGGTAATCCCTCTTCTCCCACTTCCAGTTATTATGTCAATGGGATTTGGCCTTTTTTTTATTCCGGCAGCAACAAAAAATCTTCGTCGCATATGGGCTTTTCCTAGTGTTTTACTCTTAAGTATAGCTATGGTATTCTCAGTTCAACTGTCTATTCAACAAATAAATGGAAGTTCGATCTATCAATATCTATGGTCTTGGACCGTCAATAATGATTTTTCTTTAGAATTTGGATACTTGATTGACCCGCTTACTTCTATTATGTTAATACTAATTACTACTGTAGGAATCCTGGTTCTTATTTATAGTGACGGTTATATGTCTCACGATGAAGGGTATTTGAGATTTTTTGTTTATATAAGTTTTTTCAATACTTCCATGTTAGGATTGGTTACTAGCTCCAATTTGATACAAATTTATTTTTTTTGGGAACTCGTAGGAATGTGCTCCTATTTATTGATAGGCTTTTGGTTTACACGACCAATCGCAGCGAGTGCTTGTCAAAAAGCTTTTGTAACTAATCGTGTAGGGGATTTTGGTCTATTATTAGGAATTTTAGGTTTTTTTTGGATAACGGGCAGTTTAGAGTTTAGGGATTTGTTCAAAATAGCTAATAACTGGATTCCTAATAATGGAATTAACTCTTTACTTACTACTTTCTGTGCTTTTTTATTATTCCTTGGTGCAGTTGCGAAATCCGCACAATTCCCTCTTCACGTATGGTTACCCGATGCTATGGAAGGACCCACTCCCATTTCGGCTCTTATACACGCAGCAACTATGGTTGCTGCGGGTATTTTTCTTCTAGCTCGACTTCTTCCTCTTTTCATATCTCTACCTTTGATAATGAGTTTAATTTCTTTAGTAGGTACAATAACACTCTTCTTAGGAGCTACTTTAGCTCTTGCTCAGAGAGATATTAAAAGAAGCTTAGCCTATTCTACAATGTCTCAATTGGGTTATATGATGTTAGCTCTAGGTATAGGTTCTTATCAAGCTGCTTTATTTCATTTGATCACTCATGCTTATTCAAAAGCTTTATTGTTCTTGGGATCCGGATCCATTATTCATTCAATGGAACCTCTTGTTGGATATTCACCAGATAAAAGTCAGAATATGGTTCTTATGGGTGGTTTAAGAAAATATATTCCAATTACAAGATCCACTTTTTTATGGGGTACACTTTCTCTTTGTGGTATTCCACCTCTTGCTTGCTTTTGGTCCAAAGATGAGATCCTTAGTAATAGTTGGTTGTATTCGCCTTTTTTTGGAATAATAGCCTCCTTTACTGCAGGATTAACTGCTTTTTATATGTTTCGGATATATTTACTTACATTTGATGGGTATTTGCGCGTTCATTTTCAAAATTATAGTAGCACTAAAGAGGGTCCCTTGTATTCAATATCCTTATGGGGAAAAAGGATACCCAAAGGAGTTAATAGGGATTTCGTTTTAGCAACAACAAAGAGTGGAGTTTCTTTTTTTTCACAAAATATACCAAAAATTCAAGGTAATACAACAAATAGGAGAGGATCCTTTAGTACGTCCTTTGGGGCTAAAAAAGCTTTTGCCTATCCGCATGAAACGGGAAATACTATGTTATTTCCTCTTCTTATATTACTGCTTTTTACTTTGTTCATTGGATTCATAGGAATCTCTTTTGATAATGGAGCGACAGATAATGGAATAGCGGGGTTAACCATATTATCAAAGTGGTTAACTCCCTCAATAAACTTTACCCAGGAAAGTTCTAATTCTTCTATAAATTCATATGAGTTTATTACTAATGCAATTTCTTCTGTAAGTCTAGCTATCTTCGGTTTATTCATCGCATATATCTTCTATGGATCCGCTTATTCTTTTTTTCAGAATTTGGATTTACAAAATTCCTTTTACAAGGAAAGTACGAAAAAGGAATTTTTCGATAAAGTAAAAAAAAAGATATACAGTTGGTCATATAATCGCGGTTATATAGATATTTTCTATACTAGGGTCTTTACCCTCGGTATAAGAGGATTAACCGAACTAACGGAGTTTTTTGATAAAGGTGTCATTGATGGAATTACCAATGGAGTGGGTCTTGTTAGTTTTTGTATAGGAGAAGAAATTAAATATGTAGGAGGAGGGCGAATCTCGTCTTATTTATTCTTTTTTTTATGTTATGTATCCGTATTTTTATTCTTTTTTCTTTCTTAACTTAAGGAATTTACAAGTCTCTTGCCTAAATAACTATCCTATTCCCTCCCCTTTCCTATCCCCTTCTACCATCTCTCTATCTCCTTCGTCTCCTACAATCAATAACATCTTCACCATCGAGAGTAACGATCAGTCGAAGAACACCATGCATTGATGGGTGTTGAGGGCCCATATTGACTATCATGAGATCTTTTCTTGTAAGCGGTAGACTCATATCCTTTCTTCCTTAATTCATTATTCTATCAAAATGGATTCTTCCATGAATTCCTCAAAACGAGGCTCATCAAAATGCAAAATCTAAGACTACTATAAGACTACTAATAAAATAAGCAAAAAATTCGAACGATTAAATTACTGCTCCCGAATATTCAACTGACTGATTAATTTCTTATAACGTACTCTATTTTTCTTTGCCAAATAAGCTAGCAAACGTCGACGTTTTCCCAAAAGTATTCGTAGACCTCTTTCGGATGAAAAATCTTTTTTGTGTAATTCCAAATGTGAAGCAAGTCTCCGTATCTTATTGGTGAAACTGAATACTTGAAATTCAACAGAACCCCTGTTTTCTTCTTTTTCTTCTTTAACCATAAATCCCAAAATTTTTCTACCTCCTTTCTTTTTCATATATTTTTCTGATCAGGAAAAATCAAAAATTATGTCAGTTATTTTGAAGTTATTCTAATCTCGTACACACAAAAATTTGCAATTATTCATCTACTACTGGAATTTGGATTTATTTTATCAATGCAAATTGGATTTGGATAGAAGAGTACATTCTTTCTACTATTTTAGATAGAAGAAACATTTCTTCTATCTAAAATAGTAGAAAGAATTTTGCTGATTTATTTATTGCTATATCCAATTTATGGAATTGATACACCATTTAATTGATATCATTTAGCAAAATGAAACACAGCATATGCATCCATCTTTCGGCTCGAGAATTTCACGGGATAGAGATATGGTATAAGAAATAGGCTATTAAGTAACTCTAAATGAATTGTGGATACATCTGTATCCTTAACATACTGAAACGATTGCCATTATTCGTATCAAACCAATAGCGATTCATACAAGCGAAATCTTCTAATCAATCGTGGGCCAATAATGAATTTTTTTGCATATGTATTAAGACGCTTGGCCTGATTTCGAAATTGTCCAGAGTTTTATATGTTGTTTTCATTGCAAAATGATGGGTCTCCTTCCGTAACTTTCCAATTACGAGTACGAGAATTGAAAGACATGAAAATTATCAATTCTCTACGGCGCCTAGGAGATAGATAGAATATTTTCAGGAACAAGAAAATCAGAAGAATCTTTCTCTCTATTCACTACCATTCTGCGTCTTCGACTTCTATTAGTTTCTTTTCTTCTTTAATGCAATAGCTATAGTTTGATATAAGAATCCATTTCTCAAAGTAATGGAAACCATTCTCTTATAGTATAGGAAATGGTTC